GTTTCCATAAAAAATGCCGATCTTGATCTTGCTAAGGATCCCGATATGGATCCTTTAAATATAAACTTTAATGAACAGAGGCTAGAAAATAATCTATTTTTTTTGTAAAAAATAGATTATCAATCGATTTGATAAGAATGCAAGGATTATCAGTAATCCGTCTTGCTCTCACTAAAGTGATATCCATATAGATATCAATATATCACTTGTGACTTTCTTTGTTACAAAACAATAATTTGAATCTAAAACTGAAATGATTAAACTGAAATCCTAAAAAGGAATATGTAAGCTACCCACTCGATTTCCATGGGATTGTAGTTCAATTGGTCAGAGCACCGCCCTGTCAAGGCGGAAGCTGCGGGTTCGAGCCCCGTCAGTCCCGGCGGATTCAATAAAAAAAAGACATAAACTCCCCTTTTTGTTTCTGCGCAAGGGGATCAAAATGGTTTTATTTATCTTTTTGTTTTATTTTTCTTTTTTCATCAAGCAAAAGAAAGGAGTATTTCCTTTGTTTTAACTAGCACCAATTGATGGTAGAGAGACATATGTAAATGAATTCTAATTATTGAGAGCATTCAACACTTCAAGAAAGAGATACTGTATGGGGTTTCCGCTTTTTGTCAACTGATCTCCCATTAATTCGTCTAGGAAAATGGAATAGGATAGCGTATAATACATTTGCCACGAGTACCTATATATACTTTTCTTTCTATGAAGTCAAGGAATTAAAAATAGTTCGAATCCAACCAAGGAAAGAGGATATTTTTCAAATAAAGAGAAAATGAGTCTTCCCTAATGAATATGCTCTTTTAAAAGATTAGAGTCAATGTCGAAGAAAAAACTCGTAAGAAAATTTAATTAGTTCATTTTTTGGAATATTTTCGTTTTTTTACTGGGACTCGTTTTTGTCACATTCCCTTTCTTTGTTTTCCAAAAAGATTATAGACCCTTTTTCAATTTCAAATTGAACTTCGGACTTGTTTTCTCTATTTGATTTCTATTGTTTATTTAAGGTTCTTTAGAAACTCTTTTTGTATTGTAAACAATCGAAGTAGAAAAGGTTTTTTTATGATACTTCATCAGATGATTGTACAAGGAAAGTACTAGGTTGTAGAAAAGAAAGCGGGGAAAAAGAATCATAAATAAATATTTTTTGATTGAATCAAGAATCTCATTATGTATTCGGTGTGGATAAAAGATCTTCCTATGTTATACTATTAAATTCTTGACGATGAATCGATTTTATAGCTCCGATATTGTTATTCATGATATTTCTTTCATTCGATATCATCGAAATCTAATTCATCTGAGTGAGTTTACAAGCGAAAGATTTCTCATCTCTATGGGATTAAATCCCGAGATATTCCAAAGAAAAAAAAAGAATAATAAACGATTAAATTATGGAAGTAAATATTCTTGCATTTATTGCTACTGCACTCTTCATTCTCGTTCCTACTGCTTTTTTGCTTATAATTTACGTAAAAACTGTTAGTCAAAATGATTAATTTAAATAAAATTTTACTATCAATGAAAAAAAAGGATTTCAATTTCTCGTCTTAAATGAAAGGAATGCATTAGACTCATGTAGTAGTATTCTAAGGGGCCCGCTAGTATGGTAGAAAGAGATCTCTTTCTACCATACTAGCCATTATGGTTATTGTAATGTATAAAGATACAAGTAAAATATCTTAATATAAAGGAATCCACCTATATCTCTATTTTTTTTATAAACGTCAATATAAATGAAATAGAATATGAAATGGATGCACATACTTTCTCAATTTCATTTGTTTGTTTGATCCATTTAATACAGATAATCCCAATTTGAGGGAAACTTCTTAAAATTTCGAAAGGGGGTTACCCCATGAATGGTTAACCGTGAAAACCCTGATATAAAAATCGAAAATGAGTAAATAAAACATAAATCTAATTTCTAAAAAAAATCTGAAAAAAATTGCCGAACGGTCTAGAAAACTAAAACAATTGATACAGGTTGATAGAGTTTGATTATTACCGCAATTAGGAGTACTTCTAGAGTCCACTTCTTCCCCACACTACGAGAGAGAGGGAAAATGTAAAAACTACCATTAAAGCAGCCCATGCGAGACTTACTATATCCATGTGAATTCTGTCCCCTATTTCTATGAATATGAAGAAACTATTCCATTATTGTTCACTAATAATAGTGAAATCACTGGTGCAGAGTCAAAAAAGGGAGAGGTATTTGGTCACCATTGATGAACTACTCCAAAAAATCCACTTAGTCTTATAATGAGTTATTCTTAATTATAGAATTTCTAGTAGAATCGACAAGATGTAAACACAAGCAAACGGACACTTTTCGAAGTATCAAAGGAATCTGACTCACATCTAGAAAGAATAATACTTTTTCTTTCTTTTTTCGTTTTTTATTTTTGGAAGTAAAATGAAAGGCAATTCTTCATCTAATCTAATATTGATTGAGTGTCTGCGCATTCCGAGACTTTCATGAGTCTGTATCTAAAGTATCTTAGAAAACTAGGGCTATCCAATCTAATTGAAGACTCAGTAAGTGGAACTAAATTAGTAGTGGCAAATAAAGATTTACGGATTTCCCTCCACTACTTTAAGTTTTCCTTGAATCTGATAGGCAAAACTTTAGGTTAGAGAATAGAACCTCGAGAGCCAGGGGCTTAGAATCACGAAAAGAAAGTATCAAGAGTCTTTTCCTACGTTTGTTATAATAAGTCTGTTGTTGAGGCGGCACCCGGATTTGAACTGGGGAAAAAGGATTTGCAGTCCCCCGCCTTACCACTCGGCCATGCCGCCAAAACGATAGAAACTAGATGCCAATTTTCTCTTTTTTTTTCAACTCCGAAAAAAAATATATAGATTTTCATTCACAAAACATAGAATCCAGTACAAACCGGAACCATTAACTATTGACTGTAAATTCATGACCATTTTTGAATTCAAATTCAAATCTACATTTTTTCATTTCTAATAATATTAAGAAAATCATTAGAAATGGATTTCTAACTAATCTATATTGAGTTTTTTCAATTAAAAAGAAATCTTCTTCAATTATAACAGTAATGATGAGTATATGTAAACCCCAGAATCAGAACATACGTTACGTTGTGTTCTAGAGCTATAGCTCTATAATGGGGGATTTTATCTCTTTAGGGATACTTTTGAGGAGTAATTCTCAATAAATTTTTATATTTCAATTTTTCATTGAATACATTGAACAGAAAATTCAATTTTTGATAGAGCACAGCATGCGCTGTCCCAAATAGAACTGTACCAGAATAAAAGAAGAAAAAAAGACATATATATCTGGGCATTCTTTTTTATTTTAATAAAAAAATCAATTTAGAAATAAAAAAAAGTTTTCTATTTATTATATGTTTATCTGTTCGACCAGATCCAATCATGAATACATTTTTTTTATGGTATGCAATCGAATTGGAATATGGAATATCATAGGTGAAAATGAAATTACTTTTTTTTTCTAGTCTTTACAAAACTCCATAAGTTCCAGTGGTATTTCGCAATTCTGTTCCATTTTGATTTCTTTCTTATAAAAAATTCCAATTGCCTCTAGTCTCGGTTCATACGTATTTCATACATTCCATATATCTTGGAGTTGGATAAAATTTCATGTGATTCAGTAAACAGAATAGAAATTCCATTATTGCTAGATCGAATTCTATGGATATGATTCGGTAAAGAATGAGAGATGGGATTTTTTCAATAAACGGATAAATGGGAAATTCAAAAAAGATGCTCGGGGATGGAAAAGAGGGAACATCCACAATACCCGGATTTAATCAGATACAATTTGAAGGGTTTTATCGGTTTATTGATGAGGGTTTAATAGAAGAACTTTCTAAGTTTCCAAAAATTGAAGATATAGATCACGAAATTGAATTTCAATTATTTGTGGAAACATATCAATTGGTAGAACCTCTGATAAAAGAACGAGATGCTGTCTATGAATCACTTACATATTCTTCTGAATTATATGTATCCGCGGGATTAATTTGGAAAACCAGTAGGAATATGCAAGAACAAAGAATTTTTATTGGAAACATTCCTTTAATGAATTCCCTTGGAACTTCTCTAGTAAACGGAATATACAGAATTGTGATCAATCAAATATTGCAAAGTCCTGGTATCTATTACCAGTCAGAATTGGATCATAACGGGATTTCGGTCTATACCGGCACCATAATATCAGATTGGGGAGGCAGGTTAGAATTAGAGATTGATAAAAAAGCAAGAATATGGGCTCGTGTGAGTAGGAAACAGAAAATATCTATTCTAGTTCTATCATCAGCTATGGGTTCGAATCTAAGAGAAATTCTAGAGAATGTTTGCTACCCTGAAATTTTCTTATCTTTCTTGACCGATAAGGAGAAAAAAAAAATTGGGTCAAAAGAAAATGCTATTTTGGAGTTTTATCAACAATTTTCTTGTGTAGGTGGGGATCCAATATTTTCTGAATCCTTATGTAAGGAATTACAAAAAAAATTCTTTCACCAAAGGTGTGAATTAGGAAGGATTGGTCGCCGAAATATTAATTGGAGACTGAATCTTAATATACCTCAGAACAATATATTTTTGTTACCACGAGATATATTAGCAGCTGCCGATCATTTGATTGGGATGAAATTTGGAATGGGTACACTTGATGATATGAATCATTTGAAAAATAAACGGATTCGCTCTGTAGCGGATCTTTTACAAGACCAGCTCGGGTTGGCTCTGGCTCGTTTAGAAAATGTAGTTAAGGGAACTATATCCGGAGCAATTAGGCATAAATTGATACCTACTCCTCAGAATTTGGTAACTTCAACTCCGTTAACAACTACTTTTGAATCCTTTTTCGGATTACACCCATTATCACAAGTTTTGGATCGAACTAATCCATTGACACAAATCGTTCATGGGAGAAAATTGAGTTATTTGGGCCCTGGCGGATTAACAGGGCGAACTGCTAATTTTCGGATACGAGATATCCATCCTAGTCACTATGGGCGTATTTGTCCCATTGACACGTCTGAAGGAATCAATGTTGGACTTATTGGATCTTTATCAATTCATGCCAGGATTGGTGATTGGGGATCGTTAGAAAGTCCATTTTATGAACTCTTTGAGAAATCAAAAAAAGCACGGATACGGATGCTTTTTTTATCACCAAGTCAAGATGAATATTATAGGATAGCGGCAGGAAATTCTTTGGCTCTTAATCGGGGCATTCAAGAAGAACAGGCTGTTCCAGCGCGATACCGCCAAGAATTTTTGACTATCGCATGGGAAGAGGTTCATCTTCGAAGCATTTTTCCTTTCCAATATTTTTCCATTGGAGCTTCCCTAATTCCATTTATCGAACATAATGATGCGAATCGAGCTTTAATGAGTTCTAATATGCAACGTCAAGCAGTTCCACTTTCTCGGTCCGAAAAGTGCATTGTTGGAACTGGGTTGGAACGCCAAGTGGCTTTAGATTCGGGAGTTCCCGCTATAGCCGAACACGAGGGAAAAATCCTTTATACTGACACTGAGAAGATCCTTTTTTCGGGCAATGGGGATACTCTAAGCATTCCATTAATTATGTATCAACGCTCAAACAAAAATACTTGTATGCATCAAAAACCTCAGGTTCGGCGGGGTAAATGCATTAAAAAGGGACAAATTTTAGCGGATGGTGCTGCTACAGTTGGTGGGGAACTCGCTTTGGGGAAAAATATATTAGTGGCTTATATGCCATGGGAAGGATACAATTTTGAAGATGCGGTACTCATTAGTGAGTGTCTAGTATATGGTGATATTTATACTTCTTTGCACATACGGAAATATGAAATTCAGACGCATGTGACAACCCAAGGTCCTGAAAGGATCACTAAAGAAATACCGCATCTAGAAGGCCGTTTACTCCGAAATTTAGACAAAAATGGAATTGTGATGCTAGGATCGTGGGTTGAAACGGGTGATATTTTAGTAGGTAAATTAACGCCTCAGGTGGCGAAAGAATCCTCCTATGCTCCGGAAGATAGATTATTACGGGCCATACTTGGCATTCAGGTATCGACTTCAAAAGAAACTTGTTTAAAATTGCCTATAGGTGGTAGAGGTCGAGTTATTGATGTGAGATGGGTTCAGAAAAAGGGGGGTTCAAGTTATAACCCAGAAATAATTCGTGTATATATTTCACAGAAACGTGAAATCAAAGTAGGTGATAAAGTAGCTGGAAGACATGGAAATAAAGGTATCATTTCAAAAATTTTGGCTAGACAGGATATGCCGTATTTGCAAGACGGGAGACCTGTGGATATGGTCTTCAACCCATTAGGAGTACCCTCACGCATGAATGTAGGACAGATATTTGAATGCTCGCTTGGGTTAGCGGGAAGTCTACTAGATAGACATTATCGAATAGCCCCTTTTGATGAGAGATATGAACAAGAGGCTTCGAGAAAACTAGTGTTTTCTGAATTATATGAAGCCAGTAAGCAAACAGGGAATCCATGGGTATTTGAACCCGAGTATCCAGGAAAAAGCCGAATTTTTGATGGAAGAACAGGAGATCCTTTTGAACAGCCTGTGATAATAGGAAAGCCCTATATCTTGAAATTAATTCATCAGGTTGATGATAAAATACACGGACGTTCTAGTGGACATTATGCACTTGTTACACAACAACCCCTTAGAGGCCGTTCCAAGCAGGGGGGGCAGCGGGTAGGCGAAATGGAGGTTTGGGCTCTAGAGGGGTTTGGTGTTGCTCATATTTTACAAGAGATGCTTACTTATAAATCTGATCATATTAGAGCTCGCCAAGAAGTACTTGGTACCACTATCGTTGGAGGAACAATACCTAAACCAGACGATGCTCCAGAATCTTTTCGATTACTTGTTCGAGAACTACGATCTTTGGCTCTGGAACTGAATCATTTCCTTGTATCTGAGAAGAATTTCCAGATTAATAGGAAGGAAGTTTAATCGGAATGAATCACAAAATTTCTTATATGATCGATCGGTATAAACACCAACAACTCCGAATTGGATTAGTTTCTCCTCAGCAAATAAGTGCTTGGGCCACTAAAATAATACCTAATGGAGAGATAGTTGGAGAGGTGACAAAACCCTATACTTTTCATTACAAAACCAATAAACCAGAAAAAGATGGATTATTTTGTGAAAGGATTTTTGGGCCTATAAAGAGTGGAATTTGCGCTTGTGGAAATTATCGAGTGATCGGAGATGAAAAAGAAGATCCGAAATTTTGTGAACAATGTGGAGTTGAATTTGTTGATTCTCGGATACGAAGATATCAAATGGGATACATAAAACTGACATGTCCTGTAACTCATGTATGGTATTTGAAACGTCTTCCTAGTTATATTGCGAATTTTTTAGATAAACCTCTTAAAGAATTAGAAGGCCTAGTATACTGCGATGTGTGATTTGATCGAAATTTTTATTTTACAGATTAAGAATGATAAACTCTTATCCCCT